TTTATTTTATTGGATTGTTCAATTTTAAGCGATCCGATAGGATAAAAAGAAAGTAAAAATAAAAAGAAAGTCAAATAATTGTTAAAAAAAAAAGATGATCCATAAAAAATAGAATTATCTATAACTAGAAAAATATATTTATTTAGTTATATATCAAAAAAAGGATATAAGAATTTCAAATAAACTAGATGAAATTTGAAAGAATCCATGGATTCATTGTATTATCCATTACTTACATGGATGGATACCTTAATTAACTATTTGTTCATTTTTTTTTATTCGCGAGGAGCTGGATGAGAAGAAATTCTCATGTCCAGTTCTGTAGTAGAGATGGAATTGCGAAACAACCATCAACTATAACCCCAAAAGAACCAGATTCCGTAAACAACATCGAGGAAGAATGAAGGGAATATCTTATAGAGGTAATAGTCTTTGTTTCGGTAGATATGCTCTTCAGGCACTTGAACCTACTTGGATCACATCTAGACAAATAGAAGCGGGGAGACGAGCAATGACACGAAATATACGTCGTGGTGGAAAAATATGGGTACGTATATTTCCAGATAAACCAGTTACAGTAAGACCTGCAGAAACACGTATGGGGTCGGGTAAAGGATCCCCCGAATATTGGGTAGCTGTCGTTAAACCGGGTAGAATACTTTATGAAATAGGCGGGGTAGCAGAAAATGTAGCCAGAAAAGCTATTCAAATAGCAGCATCCAAAATGCCTATACAAACTCAATTTATTATTTCGGAATAGAAATGTAAAATGAAAGGCAAGAAGTCTTTCCTTTGGACTAACAAAAAAACAATTGCGGGTTTCTTTTTTGGAAAAAGAATATTTCTTTTTTTTCTATGCCCTTTTAAAATAGATTCAAAAATGATATGATCCAACCCCAGACCCTTTTGAATGTAGCGGACAACAGCGGGGCGCGAAAATTGATGTGTATTCGAATCATAGGAGCTAGTAATCGTCGATATGCTCATATTGGTGACATTATTGTTGCTGTGATCAAAGAAGCAGTACCAAATATGCCTCTAGAAAGATCTGAAGTGATCAGAGCTGTAATTGTACGTACTTGTAAAGAACTCAAACGTGATAACGGTATGATAATACGATATGATGACAATGCTGCAGTTGTCATTGATCAAGAAGGAAATCCTAAAGGAACGAGAATTTTTGGTGCGATTGCACGAGAATTGAGACAGTTAAATTTTACTAAAATAGTTTCATTAGCCCCCGAGGTATTATAAAACGAGAGCAAAATAGAGTTATAGTAAAATTGACTTGAATGAAATCGATGAATTATTAGTAGATTATGTCTAACGTATATATCTTTAAAAATTTAAAAAGAGCATGTTTATTATATCCAAATTTTGAGAAACGACTAATTTTAGTTCATCATGGGTAGAGACACTATTGCTGAGATAATAACTTCTATACGAAATGCTGACATGAATAGAAAAGGAACAGTTCGAATAGCATCTACTAACATCACTGAAAACATTGTTAAAATACTTTTACGAGAAGGTTTTATCCAAAATGTGAGGAAACATCGGGAAAACCAAAATTTTTTTTTGGTTTTAACCCTGCAACATAGAAGAAATAGTAAAGGGCGATATAGAACAGTTTTCAATTTAAAAAGGATAAGTCGACCTGGTCTACGAATCTATTATAACTACCAACGCATTCCTAGAATTTTAGGTGGGATGGGAATTGTAATCCTTTCTACTTCTCAAGGTATAATGACAGACCGAGAGGCTCGACTAGAAAGAATCGGCGGAGAAATTTTGTGTTATATATGGTAATCCTTCTAATATCCGAATTCGATCCGAAACCCCCTATTTGTGAAAAAAAAAGAGAAAGGACGGGTTGTCTAATATCACTCTTCCTCCATTAGTTGATACGCCAAGGAGGTTTTACCTCGAATGAAAGAACAAAAGTGGGTTCATGAAGGTTTAATTACTGAATCACTTCCCAATGGTATGTTCCGGGTTCGTTTAGATAATGAAGACCTAATTCTAGGTTATGTTTCAGGAAGGATCCGGCGTAGTTTTATACGTATCCTACCAGGAGATAGAGTCAAAATTGAAGTAAGTCGTTATGATTCAACTAGAGGACGTATAATTTATAGAATTCGCAATAAGGATTCGAAGGATTCGATCGATTAGATGGTTTTTTATTTTACCCTTCAACATTATTTTCGGGAGAGTACAATTCCAAATTTCAAGAAACTTAGTTTCTTCCAAGAATGAATTCATAATTAAGGTAAGGAATGAAAAATATGAAAATCAGAGCCTCCGTTCGTAAAATTTGTGAAAACTGTCGACTGATCCGCAGGCGAGGACGAATTATAGTAATTTGTTCCAACCCAAGACATAAGCAAAGACAAGGCTAATCTTTCGAAAATAACTCTCTAAAGAACCCTAAGGACAAATAAAAAGAAAGGATTTGTTTTGACATGAAATGGATATTTCCATATACCTCTGACTCATATTT